ATTACCTATTGATAAATCCCTAACTTTAGGTCTTTTTTAAATTGATTCAATTTGAAAATAAAATATCACGATGTGTGTATCTAGGGAATAGTCACTTCAAGGTGAATTCTCCCTAGATAACACCTATTCAATAGATATATCTTTAGAAATAAATAGAAAAAAAAAGGATGAAAATGAATATAAATCCAGCGGCTTTAAAATTGCTTTTTTGGTAAATCAATTGCGAAATGCTTTTCCATTTCTAGAATGCTTAATATATGTTTTACATCTTCCATGCGAAAATGTTCAATTTTCAGAAGGTCTTCTTGACTGTTCTTCAAAAGGTCCGATAATGTATGGATATTGGACCTTTTGAGGCAATTATAGATCTTAGGAGTCAGTTCTAATTGGTCAATAAAAATCGATTTTAATGGTATTTCTTTTTTATTTTTCCTTAGTTTAGCCAATTTATCATGAAAAGTAAAAAGGGGTAAAGTAATCTTGTGTTGATTTTTTTCTAAATGTAAGTTTTCTTCTTCTACATATAGAAAGGGAATAAATAAATCAATTAAATTTCGGGAGGCTTCATGAAGTGCTTCTTTAGGAGTTAAACTTCCATTTGTCCATATTTCGAGAAAAAGTATCTCTTGCTTTTCATTTCCATTTCCATAAGAATGAACACTATGATTCGCATTTCGAACAGGCATGAATACAGCATCTAGGGAAAAACTTCCGTCTTGAAAATTTTGTGTCGGTTTTATACAATAGCCACGATTCCTCTCAATTTGTAATTCAATACACAAATCAATTGGTTCCCTTAGGCTAGCGATATGTTGTGTGTTATCAAGGATTTCTACAGAAGGCGGTAAGATGATGTCTTGAGCAGTTACATATCCAGGACCTTTGACACAAATAGACGCGTCACGAGTTCCATATAAATTGCTTCTCAATACAATTTCTTTCAAATTCATTAATATTTCATGTACTGATTCTTGAATACCCCCTATAGTAGAAAATTCGTGTGGTATTTTCTCAGATTCAGATTTTGCACGTGTGATACATGTTCCTTCTATTTCTCCAAGCAAAGCTCTTCGCATCGCAATGCCTATTGTGTCGGCTTGACCTTTCATAAGTGGAGACAGAATAAAACGTCCATAATAAAGACGTTTACTGTCAACTCTCGATTCAACACACTTCCACTGTAGTGTTCGAGTAGATATTCTTACTTTCTCTCGAACCATAATAAGATTATTCTTTTTGTTATAAAATCCTTGAATTTTTTATTTCTCTTGAAATCTCTTCAATGTTTATTCTTATTCTTAAATGCGTCTTTTTTTAGGAGGCCTGCAGCCATTATGGGGCATAGGGGTTACATCCCGGACGAAATTTAATATTATACCACTTCGACGAATAGCTCTTAATGCCGCATCTCTTCCGAGACCCGGACCCTTTATCATGACTTTCGCTCGTTGCATACCTTGATCCATTGCTATCCGAATAGCATCTCCTGCTGCGGTTTGAGCGGCAAAAGGTGTCCCCTTTCTTGGGCCCCTGAATCCACAAGTGCCCGCAGAGGACCAAGAGATCACCCGACCCCGCACATCTGTAACGGTTATAATAGTATTGTTAAAACTTGCTTGGACATGAATAACTCCCTTTGGTATTTTACGTGCATTTTTACGAATACGTCTATTCTTGCGCCAAACAATTCTTGTTACAAGTTTTACCATATTTTATTATCTCAAAAAAAGTCCGAGACCTATGGATATATCCATTTCGTGTCAAAATAGATCTTTTTTTTATTTGTATTTATCTATCAGATCCTTTAGATAGTCCTTCTTTATTTAGAAAAATTATCCTTGTCTTTGTTTATGTCTCGGGTTAGAGCAAATTACTCTAATTCGTCCCTTTCTACGTATTAGTCGACATTTTCCACAAATTTTACGAGCGGAGGGCCTTATTTTCATATTTTGCATTCCTTAATTTTGAATATACAGACTTTTTTTTTGAAGAAAAAGAGTTTTTTTTTTCAATTTTTAAATCTTGATTGAATTGTATCCCCATAAAAAAAAGAAATGTTGAAGTTCAAAAATTACCTAATCTTTCCAATTTTTGTTCTGGAGTCTCTAAATTAGACGTCCTCCGGTCGAATCATAAGCTTACTTTTATTTTGACTCTATTTCCTGGTGGTATAAAACAAAACTCTGTTAGGGCTTTCTTGAAACATAACCTAAAACGGGATCTTCATTATCTAAAGGAACCTGTAACATACCCTTGGAAAGTGACTCAGTAATTAAACCTTTGTCAATTTCTTTTTGTTCTTTATATTCTATATCTTTCGATTCTATAATATAGAATAAAAAAGAAAGATATTCTATATAAAACTATCTTGAAGTATCCGCTAATTTAATGTAGCAGGAATGCTATTCAAACTCCTGACTTGTTCTTTTTTTTTTTACAAAACAAAATCTAAATGGATATAATTTGGATATCAGAAGGATTACCATATATAACACAAGATTTCTCCGCCGATTCTTTTTAGTCGAGCCTCTCGATCTGTCATTATACCCCGAGAAGTAGAAAGAATTACAATTCCCATCCCGCCTAAAATTCTAGGAATTTGTTGATAGTTAGAATAGATTCGTAGACCGGGTCGACTAATCTGTTTTAATTTTAGACTAGTTCTATATTGTTTTTTTCTATTTTTTCTATGTCGTCTATGTCGTAAGGTTAAAACCAAGAAATTTTTGTTGCCTTCCTGATGTTTCCTCACATTTTCAATAAAACCTTCTCGTAAAAGGATTTTAATAAAGTTTTCAGTGATATTAGTAGATACTATTCGAACGATTCCTTTTCCGCCCATGTCAGCATTTCGTATAGAGGTTATTATATCAGCAATTGTGTCTTTACTCATGATAAACTAAAATTTTTGTTGTCTTTGAGTTTTGATATAATCAACATAGTCTTTTTGCTTTTGTTTTTTTTTTATGAATTAATTATTTTATTATTAAGGTATATACGTGAAACATAATCTACTAATTAATTTGATTAATCGGTTGAATTCAAATACTATAATCAAATACTATAACTAAAAATACTATAAACTAAAAATACTATAACTATATAATGTTTTCTATCTCATCTTAGAATGCTTTTCTAACGTTTTATCTTATAATACTTCAGGTGCTAATGAAACTATTTTCGTGAAATTGACCTGCCTCAATTCCCCGGCAATCGGGCCAAAAATTCGAGTTCCCTTTGGATTTCCTTTTTGATCAATGACAACTGCAGCATTATCATCATATCGTATTATAATGCCGCTGCCGCGTTTGAGTTGTTTACGAGTACGTACAATTACAGCTCTGATCACTTCGGATTTTTCTAGAGGGGAATTGGGTGCTGCTTCCTTGATCACAGCAATAATAACGTTGCCAATATGACCGTATCCGCGATTACCAGTCCCTATGATTCGAATACACATCAATTTTCGGGCTCCGCTGTTATCTGCTACATTCAAATAGGTCTGAGATTGGATCATATCATTTTTTTAATCTGTTATTAAAATGCAAAAGGAAAAAAAAGAAATATTGTTTGTCCAAAAAAAAAAAAAAAGAAACTTACAATTTTTTTTTTTCATTCCAAAGTCCCTTTTTTCTTCGGTTCTATATTCCTCTTTCTATATTCCTATTTTGTTTTGAAATAATGAATTGAGTTCGTATAGGCATTTTGGATGCTGCTATTGAGATAGCTTTTCTGGCCATTTTTTCTGCTACTCCGCCCATTTCATAAAGTATTCTACCTGGTTTAACGACGGCTACCCAATATTCGGGAGATCCTTTCCCCGAACCCATACGTGTTTCTGTGGGTCTTACCGTAACTGGTTTGTCGGGAAATATACGTACCCATATTTTTCCACCGCGGCGTATATTTCGTGTCATTGCCCGACGCCCTGCTTCTATTTGTCTAGACGTAATCCAAGCGGGTTCAAGTGCCTGAAGAGCATATCTACCGAAACAAATACGATTACCTCGATAAGACATTCCTTTCATTCTCCCTCTATGTTGTTTACGGAATCTGGTTCTTTTGGGGTTATAGTTGATGATTGGTTCACAATTCCATCTCTATTACAGAACTGGACATGAGAGTTTCTTCTCATCCAGCTCCTTGCGAATGAAATGATTATAAAACTATACATATAGTTGATGAGTAATAGACTGAATCATTAGATTGAGATTTCACCTAATCTATTTATTCGAAATTTGTATCTATTTTTTTATATAGAACTATGTATTCTATATCAATTCTAGATTGATAGATAATTCGAAATTCCAATTTGTAGATAATTATTTTATCTAATTTTTCTATAATTTTTATATAATGGACTTTTGTTTTATAATCTTCTAATGAATCTATATTTGTATTTATTATGATTATGATATCAGATCACTTAAAATTTAGAAATCCAATAAAATAACATAAAAAAACCTTCGCGGGCGAATGTTTACTCTTTCAATATTTACTTTATTTGTAGGGTTATCCCCAAACCTCTCAAAATAAAAAAGAAATGGATTGTTTCTTGGTTCGTTTCGCCATCCTGCCCATTAAAAAATTATTAAGATTTATTTTCAATAGAATCTTATGTCTTTACAGGTTCCGTCGTTCCCATCGCTTCTCGGTTAATGGTTAGGTCTTAATTCTACAATGAAGCCTCCAATGCAATTTTTTCTTGAGCCAATTTGATCAGTCTTTATTGGCCTCGAGGCTCTTAATTTTTTGTTCTATGAGTAGGATTCATTTAACTATCAATAAATAGGTATTGGTGCTTTATTACATTAGCTTTTACGAGATGACTCGTAGACCTTACATATTGGAATCATATATCATTAATTTTCTTTTTTTCTTTCTCTCACCCTATCATTTATCTGTATAATTTTTTATTTTGCTTTACAATTCATAATCAAATTGGTTTTTCTTTTATTTATGTAAAAAAGATTTCAATTCCTACAATGCAATGGCCAATATATCATATCTTGACTGCTTTTTTGGATCCAGATCCAGATAATGTGAAGCGATGAGTTGGTTATGAATTCTATATTTATTCATTCATAGTATGGATCAGTCTATTTTTTTTTAGATTGACCTTTATTAAAAACCAACGGGTCACACACTAAGCATAGCAAGTACATTAAATAATCAATCGAATTTTTTATTTTATTTAACCTTATAGAATTTTAGAATTTTTCTTTTTTTGACCAATCAAAAAAAGAATGAAAGAATTTCTCATTTTTTGTTCTATAGTACTTTCAAAGGGTATAATGTAAAGATTAAGTCAAGTAAAGGTTGACTATTCTTCGTCTACAAATATCCAAATTTTTATGCCTAATACCCCATAAATAGTTCGAACTGGATAGGAGCAATAATCAATTTTAGCTCGAAGGGTTTGTAGAGGAACCCTACCTTCTCTAATCCATTCGACGCGTGCAATTTCTTTTCCGCCAAGGCGCCCTGCAATTTGTACTTGAATTCCTTTTGTATCGGCGTGCTTGGCTAATTCAATAGCCTTTTTCATTGCTTTGCGAAATGAAACTCGATTCTTTAATTGTTCGGCTATAAATTCTGCAAGAATATTAGGATCCTTGTAAGGATTTGGAATTCTTGTAATATTAATGTTCAGTTTTCGATTTATAGGATTTAGTTCTTTTTGTACAATCATCTGTAATTCTTCGATTACATTCATCTGTAATTCTTCGATTACATTCATCTGTAATTCTTCGATTCTTTTAGGTTTCCTTTCTATTAATAATTTTTGGAATCCCAAATATATTCTAACCTGAATCACATCAATTCGTTTTTGAATCTCTATACGTGAAATCCCTGCAACACCAGAAGGAATTTTGATATTTTTTTGTACATAATTTTTGATAGAGTTTCTTATTTTTTGATCTTCTTGTAGACCCTGAGAATAATTTTTTGGTTGTGCAAACCAAAGAGAATGATGATTTTGAGTTGTACCAAGTCGGAAACCGAGTGGATTTATTTTTTGTGCCATAATCCCCCATTACTATAATATATATCATGAAATGTCATATTTGTGGACTTTTTTTTACTTACTCGGAGTTTTAAGCATATCTTATATTCTTCATATAAGGATATATCTTTCAATACAATATTTATATGACAAGTTAGTCTTTTTATCGTAGAACTTCGTCCTCGAGCCCGGGGTTTTCATTTTTTCACAAAAGTATCCCCGTTGACTTCGGTTTTACAAATGATGAAACTGACCTCGTTAAAACCTATATTGTGACTAGTATTTTGTAGTGTGCAATAAACCCAATTTAAAAATGAAAGAACATGTTCGATAACGATTTACTAAAAAAACGATTACTTTTTAAATTCCTTTTAAAAGTAAATAAATAATTTAAAAGTAAATAAATAATCAAATTAACGACGAGATTTCTTATCATTTTTTGCATGCCCCCTGAAATAAAGAGTAGGTGAAAATTCTCCCAATTTATGACCCACCATATAATCTGTTATATAAATAGGTATTTTTTCTTTTCCATTATGGATAGCAATTGTATGGCCAATCATTGTAGGTATGATGGTGGATGCCCGGGACCACGTTACTATTATTTGTTTTTCCGCCTTTGTGTTAAGTTTCTTTATTTTTCTTAATAAATGATTTGCTACAAAAGGATTTTTTTTTAGTGAACGTGTCACAGTGAATTTCTCCTATTTTTATATTTTTGAGAAGAAACAAATTCGATTTTATCTCCTATTTACTACGGCGACGAAGAATCAAATTATCACTATATTTATTCCTTTTTCTACTTCTTCTTCCAAGTGCCGGATAACCCCAAGGGGTTGCGGGTTTTTTTCTACCAATTGGGGCCCTCCCCTCACCACCCCCATGGGGATGGTCTACAGGGTTCATAACTACTCCTCTTACTACAGGACGTTTACCTAGCCAACATTTCGATCCGGCTCTACCCAAACTTTTTTGGTTCACCCCGGCATTCCCTACTTGTCCGACTGTTGCTGAGCAGTTTTTGGATATTAAACGAACCTCCCCAGAAGGTAGTTTTAATGTGGCCGATTTCCCCTCTTTTGCAATCAGTTTCGCTACAGTACCCGCAGCTCTAGCTAATTGTCCACCCTTTCCAAGGGTGATTTCTATGTTATGTATGGACGTGCCTAAGGGCATATCGGTTGAAGTAGATTCTTCTTTTTGATCAATCAAAACCTCTTCCCAAACTGTACAAGCTTCTTCCAAAGCATACGGCTTTCTGGGTGTAGATGATGATATCTATACAGGTGGATCTTCTATATCGCAATTTATCGTCAAATGAAGTAAAGTACTACATGAGTGGATATATAGGAATCAAAATCTGCCGAATCACTCATGTTATGCTCTTCTACATCCTAGGTCTTCCCGTTCCTTCATCTGGCTTATGTTCTTCATGTAGCATTCAGACCGAATGACTCTATGAAATTACGTCGATACTTCCACATATGTCGATACTTACACATATTAGGGGTAACGTAGGAGACATCTCTATTTTTCCCCCGGGGAATCTTTAGAATTACCACTGCTTAGCTTTCAATTCGCCTCTGACCATCAAATGAAATGTGAATACCCCGTCCTCCTCTCTTTGAAACAAGGGGCGCTTCTGGTTCTGTGGGTGTTTAAAACAATTTTGTTTTCTCCATATTACTATATCTCTAGAGTCAATAATTTGATATTTGATATGAGGAACTACTGAACTCAATCACTTGCTGCCGTTACTCTTCAGTTTTCTGTTGAGGTCTATCCTGTAGAGGTACTCAATTTGGATCAGTGATCGATTTCTAGGTTTCGTCGTAAACCTAATTGGTTACTTCCAATTACGTAAATCCATAGTTCAAACCGCACTCAAAGGTAGGGCATTTCCCATTTTTATAGAAACTTCTGTACCAGAAATAATGGTATCTCCAATTAGAGTCCCTCTGGGATGTAAAATATATCTCTTCTCACCATCCCCATAGTGTATGAGACAAATGTATGCATTTCGATTAGGGTCATATTCTATGGTTACGATTCTACCATATATGTCTTTTTCATTCCGTCGAAAATCGATTTGACGGTATAGACGCTTATGACCTCCCCCTCTATGCCTTGCGGTAATGATTCCTCTGGCATTACGACCTTTACCACAATGATGCTGTCCATAGATCAAATTCTTTCGTGTATTTCGCGTATTGGATTTCACTTGACTGTCTATGGCTCCATTGCGTGTGCTCGGGGTAGAAGTTTTGTATAAATGTGTCGTCATGCTATTAAGTATTTTGATTTACGTTCTTTTCTTTCTAAGAGGTGGAATAGAATAACCCGGTTGAAGCGTAATGATCATACGCCTGTAATGCATTGTATGTCCCATAATAGGTCTCATTCTTCTACCCTTTCCCGGGAGTCGATGGCTATGAATAGCCATTACCTTGACACCAAAGAAGAGTTCGACCCAATGCTTTATTTCTGTCCTAGTTGATCCTGATTCGACATTAAAAGTATATTGATTTTTCCCCAATAACCGAATACTTTTGTCTGTAAATACTGCATATTGGATTCCATCCATAAATCTATTTTCTTCCCTATGAGTTCGAGTCTCAATAAGAATGCTAGTTCTTACTGTTCATATGTTATGATATGAATATACCACACCAATTCGTTATGTATGGATGATGAGATTCCATTGATACAGAGCCAATTCCAATAGACTTATTGGAGGGTCCCATTGGTGTGCATCCAGTAGGAATTGAACCTACGAATTCGCCAATTATGAGTTGGGTGCTTTAACCATTCAGCCATGGATGCTTAGCGGGGATCCTCATATATCGTAGATAAACAAAGTCGATATAAGCGTAAAGTAGATAAACAAAGTCGATATAAGCGTAAAGTAGATAAACAAAGTCGAAATTGAAATGAAATCTTTAGTTCAGTTTGAATCAATCCAATTTATGGGAGGTATATATTATATGAAAGAGAGAGAAAACTTATTTCGATTCTGGATTTTCGAATTGAGAGAGATATTGAGAGAGATCAAGAATTCTCACTATTTAATAGATTCATGGACCAAATTCAATTCAGTGGGATCTTTCATTAACATTTTTTTCCATCAAGAACGTTTTGTAAAACTCTTGGACTCCCGAATTTGGAGTATCCTACTTTCACGCAATTCACAGGATTTCACGACCAAGGGTGTAGTACTATTCAAGGGTGTAGTACTATTTGTAGTAGTGGTCCTTCTATACCGTATCAACAATCGAAAGATGGTCGAAAGAAAAAATCTCTATTTGACAGGGCTTCTTCCTATACCTATGAATTCCATTGGACCCAGAAATGATACATTGGAAGAATCCTTTGTGTCTTCCAATATCAATAGGTTGATTGTTTCACTCCTTTATCTTCCAAAAGGAAAAAAGATCTCGGAGAGCTGTTTCCTGGATCCGAAAGAGAGTACTTGGGTTCTCCCAATAACTAAAAAGGGTATCATGTCTGAATCTAACTGGGGTTCGCGGTGGTGGAGGAACTGGATCGGAAAAAAGAGGGATTCTAGTTGTAAGATATCTAATGAAACCGTCGCTGGAATTGAGATCTCATTCAAAGAGAAAGATATCAAATATCTGGAATTTCTTTTTGTATATTATATGGATGATCCGATCCGCAAGGACCATGATTGGGAATTTTTTGATCGTCTTTCTCCGAGGAAGGGGCGAAACATAATCAACTTGAATTCGGGACAGCTATTCGAAATTTTAGTGAAAGACTGGATTTGTTATCTCATGTTTGCTTTTCGTGAAAAAATACCAATTGAAGTGGAGGGTTTCTTCAAACAACAAGGAGCTGGGTCAACTATTCAATCAAATGATATTGAGCATGTTTCCCATCTCTTCTCGAGAAAGAAGTGGGCTATTTCTTTGCAAAATTGTGCTCAATTTCATATGTGGCAATTCCGCCAAGATCTCTTCGTTAGTTGGGGGAATTTTCCGCACGAATCGGATTTTTTGAGGAACATATCGAGAGAGAATTGGATTTGGTTAGACAATGTGTGCAAGGATCGGGTTTTTAGCAAGGCACGAAATATATCGCCAAATCTTCAATATGATTCCACAAGATCTAGTTTCGTTCAAGGAAGGGATTCTAGCCAATTGAAGGGATCTTCTGATCAATTCAGAGATCATTTCGATTCCATTAGTAATGAGGATTCGGAATATCACACATTGATCAATCAAAGAGAGATTCCACAACTAAAAGAAAGATCGATTCTTTGGGATCCTTCCTTTCTTCAAACGGAAGGTGAGAAGGAGATGAAGAATCATCTGCTTCCGGAAGAAATCGAAGAATTTCTTGGGAATCCTACAAGATCCATTCGTTCTTTTTTCTCTGACAGATGGTCAGAACTTCATCTGGGTTCGAATCCTACTGAGAGATCCACTAGAGATCAGAAATTGTTGAAGAAAGAACAAGATTTTTCTTTTGTCCCTTCCAGGCGATCGGAAAATAAAGAAATAGTTAATCTATTCAAGACAATTACATATTTACAAAATACCGTCTCAATTCATCCTATTTCATCAGATCGGGGATGTGATATGGTTCTGAAGGATGAACTGGATATGGACAGTTCCAATAAGATTTCTTTCTTGAACAAAAATCCATTTTTTGATTTATTTCATCTATTCCATGATCGGAACGGGGGGGGATATACGTTACACCACGATTTTGAATCAGAAGAGAGATTTCAAGAAATGGCAGATCTATTCACTCTATCAATAACCGAGCCGGATCTGGTGTATCATAAGGGATTTGCCTTTTTTATTGATTCCTACGGATTGGATCAAAAACAATTCTTGAATGAGGTATTCAACTCCAGGGATGAATCGAAAAAGAAATCTTTATTGGTTCTACCTCCTATTTTTTATGAAGAGAATGAATCTTTTTATCGAAGGATCAGAAAAAAATGGGCCCGGATCTCCTGCGGGAATGATAATGATCCTCTGAATCATAGAACTATAATGAAATATACGATCAACCAACATTTATCGAATTTGAAACAGAGTCAGAAGAAATGGTTCGATCCTCTTATTTTTATTTCTCGAACCGAGAGATCCATGAATTGGGATCCTAATGCATATAGATACAAATGGTCTAATGGGAGCAAGAATTTCCAGGAACATTTGGAACATTTCATTTCTGAGCAGAAGAGCCTTCTTTTTCAAGTAGTGTTCGATCGATTACGTATACGTATTAATCAATATTCGATTGATTGGTCTGAAGTTATCGACAAAAAAGATTTGTCTAAGTCACTTCCTTTCTTCTTGTCCAAGTTTCTTCTCTTTTTGTCTAAGTCACTTCCTTTTTTCTTTGTAAGTTTCGGGAATATCCCCATTCATGGGTCCGAGATCCATATCTATGAATTGAAAGGTCCGAATGATCAACTCTGCAATCAGCTGTTAGAACCAATAGGTCTTCAAATCGTTCATTTGAAAAAATTGAAACCCTTCTTATTGGATGATCATGATACTTGCCAAAAATCGAAATTTTTGTTCAATAAGATACCAAAGTGGAAGATTAACTCATTCCATACTAGAAATAATCGCAGGAAATCTTTTGATAACACGGATTCCTATTTCTCAATGATATCCCACGATCGAGACAATTGGCTGAATCCCGTGAAACCATTTCATAGAAGTTCATTAATATCTGCTTTTTATAAAGCAAATCGACTTCGATTCTTGAATAATCTACATCACTTCTGCTTCGATTGTAACAAAAGATTCCCCTTTTATGTGGAATATGTGGAAAAGGCCCGTATCAAGAATTCTGATTTTACCTATAGCCAATTCCTCAATATCTTATTCATTCGCAACAAAAGATTTTCTTTGTGCGGCGGTAAAAAAAAACAGGCTTTTTTTGAGAGAGATACTATTTCACCAATCGAGTCACAGGTATCTAACATATTCATATCTAAAGATTTTCCACAAAGTGGTGACGAAAGGCATAACTTGTACAAATCTTTCCATTTTCCAATTCGATCCGATCCATTCGTTCGTAGAGCTATTTATTCGATCGCAGACGTTTCTGGAACACCTCCAATAGAGGGACAAATAGTCAATTTTGAAAGAACTTATTGTCAACCTCTTTCGGATATGAATCTATCTGATTCAGAAGGGAAGAACTTGCATCAGTATCTCAATTTCAATTCAAACATGGGTTTGATTCACACTCCATGTTCTGAGAAAGATTTCTCATCCGAAAAGAGGAAAAAACGGAGTCTTTGTCTAAAGAAATGCGTTGAAAAAGGGCGGATGTATAGAACCTTTCAACGAGATAGTGCTTTTTCAATTCTCTCAAAAAAATGGAATCTATTCCAAACATATATACCATGGTTCTTTACTTTGACAGGGTACAAATATCTAAATTGGATAGTTTTAGATACCTTTTCAGACCTATTACCGATACTAAGTAGGAGTAAAAAAAAATGGGTATCCATTTTTCATGATATTATAGATAGATCATGGCGAATTCTTCAGAAAAAATTGTATCCTCGGAATCTGAGAAGTCGGATAAGTAAGATTTCGAGTAAGTGTTTCTATAATCTTCTTCTGTCCGAAGAAATGATTCATCGAAATAATGAGTCACCATTGATATCGACACATCTGAGATCGCCAAATGTTCAAGAGTTACTCTATTCAATCCTTTTCCTTCTTCTTGTTGCAGGATATCTCGTTCATACACATCTTATCGTTTTTTCCCGAGCCTATAGTGAGTTCCAGACAGAGTTCGAAAAGGTCAAATCTTTGATGATTCCATCATACATGATTGAGTTGCAAAAACTTCTGGATAGGTATCCTCCATCTGAACTGAATTCTTTCGGGTTAAAGGATCTCTTTCTAGTTGCTCTGGAACAATTAGGAGATTTTCTAGAAGAAATACGGGCTTCTGGCGGTCCCGCTTACGGATCAATACAGAAGAAGAAATCTTGGAATAGCAATCTCATCGATCTCATAAGTATCATACCAACAAATCCCATCAATCGAATCGCTTTTTCAAGAAATACGAGACATCTAAGTCATACAAGTAAAGAGATTTATTCATCGATAAGAAAAAGAAAAAGGGTGGATGATTCTTTTATTTATGGTAAAATAGAATTCTTGGTCGCGATGACTGAGTCCATTGATGATAAAGCAAAAGATTTCTTGGTTCAGCTCTCCACCTTAACGAGAGAAAAAGCGAGCGAAAAAGGGATTGATCAAATTCTATTGAGTCTGACTCATAGTGATCATTTATCAAAGAATGACTCTGCTTATCAAATGGTTGAAGAGCCGGGAGCAATTTACTTACGATACTTAGTTGACATTCATAAAACGTATCTAATGAATTATAAGTTCAACACATCCTGTTTAGCAGAAAGACGGATATTCCTTGCTCATTCTCAGACAACCACTTATTCACAAACCTCGTGTGGGGCGAATAGTTTTCATTTACCATCTCATGGAAAATCCTTTTCGCTCCGTTTAGACCTATCCCCCTCTAGCGGTATTTTATTGATAGGTTCTATAGGAGTTGGACGATCCCATTTGGTCAAATACCTAGCAACAAGGTCCTATGTTCCTCTCATTACAATGTTTCAGACCAAGAAAATTAAGTGCACCCTTAAATTTCGTGATGATTTTGACGACGAATCGGAAGAGCTAATTATTGATGAGATTGAGGATGAGGAGTATATTGAGTATGATGAGGAGATTGATGATATTGATAAGATGGAGGGTGGTGACTATATTGATATTGATGATAGTGACTATTTTGATGTGAGTGACCTTGCTAGGGAGATGAAGTATGCTCTAGATGAGGAGCAGGAAAATCTAACTTATCGGGATCTAGATATACTGACGGAAATAGACCAAAATTATTTCCGCGCTTACTTCGAATTAGCAAAAGCAATGTCTCCTTGCATAATATGGATTCCAAACATTCATGATCTGAATATGCATGAGTTGAATTACTTATCCTGCGGTCTATTAGTGAACTTTCTCTCTGAAAGAAATTCCACTAGAAATATTCTTGTTATTGCTTCGACTCATATTCCCCAAAAAGTGGATCCCACTCTAATAGCTCCGAAGAAATTAAATACATGCATTAAGATGCGAAGGCTTCTTATTCCACAACAACGAAAGCTTTTTTTCACGCTTTCATATACTAGGGGATTTCACTTGGAAAAGAAAATGTTCCATACTAATGGATCCGGGTCCATACCCATGGGTTCCAATGTACGAAATCTTGTAGCACTTACCAATGAGGCCCTATCGATTAGTATTGCACAGAAGAAATCAATTCTAGACAATAATATAATTAAATGTGCTCTTCATAGAAAAACTTGGGATTTGCGAGCCTGGGTAAGATCGGTTCCGGATCATGGGATCATTTTCTATCAGATAGGAAGGGCTGTTGCACAAACTGTATTTCTAAGTAATTGCCTCATAGATCCTATATCTATCTATGTGAAGAAAAATTTGTGTAAGGAATGGGATTCTTATTTGTACAAATGGTACTTCGAACTTGGAACGAGCATGAAGAGATTAACAATACTTCTTTATCTTTTGAGTTGTTCTGCCGGATCGGTTGCTCAAGGCCTTTGGTCTCTACCCGATGAAAAAAATGGGATCACTTCTTATGAACTTGTTGAGAATGATTCTGATCTAGTTCATGGCCTATTAGAAGTAGAAAGCGCTCTGGTGGGATCCTTACGGACAGAAAAAGATTGCAGTCAGTTTGATAATGATCGAGTGCCATTGCTCTTTCGGCCCGAACCAAGGAGTCCCTTCGATATGATGCAAAATGGATTTAGTTCTATCTTTGATCAGAGATTTTTCTATGACTATGAAGAAAAAGAAGAAAAATACGAATCGGAGTTTGAAGAAGAGGACGAAGACCTCGACCCGCAACACATAGTGGAGGATTTATTCAATCACATAGTTTGGGCTCCT